CTCAACCCTCTTTTCTAGATTCATGGATATTGAATCAATCGAACGCACTTCTAAGACCTGTTCTACTTTTGGAAGACCCTGTGTTATATCACCAGATCTCGATTTTTCATATATAAATGTAACTAATGTATCTCCTTCGTAAAGGGTTTCCCCATAATGGCCATGAACAGTTGCTCCGGGGGTGGCCAAATAAGGCTTAGCTGATCGTATCACTATCGAGTCAACTTGAACAAGTATAACTTGACCCGATTTGAGGGGCGGTCCATTTTTGGCTATACATACATTTTCACAAATAAACTGTCCAAGACTAATTATTTTAGATGTCTCTGCACAATAATTGTGATGGAGAAAAGACCAATTCAAATTGAATGGATTTAAAATAATGTTACGGCATGGATCGGGATTATAAATTTTTCCATTTTCATCCATTAAATAATATTTTAATTTAATCACTTGAAAAGTCTGTTTTAAATTGTCAAGTTGCAAATATTTAGTTACTAAGATCTGATTATGAGTTATTAAATGGTAAGATGAATAAAAATTCTCAATTGGAAGGCATGTTCCTAAAGGGCCCAATGAATTCCTAATTGGAATTAGGGGATCTTTTTTAATTGATTCTTTTATCACACTGTGATATTTTACATCTTTGAATGGCTCCATTCGAGAACAATTGGCTGCTGACAAAATTATCAACGACTGACATTCCTTATTTCTATTCAACAACGTATGAATAGTTCCTTGAGGTTGGTTAAGAGATTGTTGAATTTTTGCCTTGGAATAGGAATAAATGGCAGAAAAGGGGTTGATATTGGTACAATCTGATCCATTATCAGAGAGCAATCCTGACCCCGACGGATCATTCCTTTTTCCGATATACGAAATAGGGGATTTCACTAAGTTGATTCTTAGGAAATGTCGAATCAAACCATTTGTCCTTATTTCAACAAAAGAAGCACGGGCTTCTTCGCAAGAAGAACTTTTTTTGTCTTGGTTCCAATTCAATACTAAACAAGTCCGAACTAATTGAATACTTGTGTCAGAAATTCCTCGAATCGGTTTGCCATTTCCATAAAGGATATAATTGACAATTCGAAGTTGCACATTATCCCTTTCCTGCAATGGATCCGGTGGAAAAAGGGTTCCTAAATTTATACCGTCCGTTATTTCATATGTGACGACAGGTCGAACTAAAACAAAAAACCTTTTCTTACTAGGTGTAATTCGTTGGACATAGATCCAATTTTTAACTTTTTTGTATTCCTTGGAATTTCTTTTTCCTGTTCCTGGTGGTATCAAAACGCCGGTATGTCTGGATATCTTATCCGTCTCTCCAGGAAAATGGATATCTCCAGAAAAGATTTTCAGTTCAATTCGTTTTTTTTTTCTCTCCACCCGGACCAATCCACCGACTCGGCTTCTTAGATTTAAGGTGATTTGTGTATCGACCCCAACGATACTATTGTTCCGTACCATTATGGAAGAAGATCCGGGCAAGATATGCACCTCTTCAGGAATGAAAAAAAATCGATCTACTTTCATTTGGTATTTTGGCCTAAATTCCTTGACTCCTCGATACTCAATCAAATCCTCTTTTTTGATGACTGAATGCGTTTCTATAGTCCCGTATTTAATAATGCCCGAACTCTTTCTTCTGTATCGAGGATCATCGAAATAAGCAAGAATACTATTTCGACGGAAAATACCATTTACGGGGATTTCAATCGAGATACCTGAACAGGGCATTAGTTCATTCTCGAGTTCTTGAATCGAGTGTAGTGGAATGATGAATTTATTTCTTCGCCTTTTTGACAATAAATCAGAATTCCCGTGAAGAATAGGCGAATATACGAGATTATACTGACCAGTACATATGATTCGATTAAGGTCTGAATAATCAGGAATCCTATCTTCTTTTTGACCATAAAAATCCGAACTAAACAATTTCTGCCTCGCCTGATCATTGGTTACTGAGAGGTTAGAAGTATATCTTCGCTTGCCAGAAAGAGAATGCGCATTCATTTGATCCTGATCCTTGTGGATCGAAAGGTAGACTAGACTGGACCTGCACGGCCCTCCTAATAATATCCATAAATGACTTGTTTTTGGTAATAGATGAACATTACCATATGTAAATTCGGGTGCATGATAGACATCGGTACTCCAGTGCATTTCTCCGTCTGAATCAGAATAAATATGTTTTCGAACCTTCTCTTTAAAATTCAAAGTGGATATTCCTGCGCGAATCTCAGCAATTACTTGTTCTGATTCTACATATTGATCGTTTTGAACTAAAAGCAAACTTTTGGGTGGAATATTCACATTATGTAGAATATCTTCACTCTCAATAGTTACATACAAGTCTATAGAACATAGAAAGGCGGGATGCCCATGACGTGTACGTGTCGGATGAACCAAGTCCTCATTGAATTTTATTTTTCCATTAGATGGGGCTCGCACATGTTCTGCAGTACCCCCCGTGAATACTCCTCCGGTATGAAAA